ATGTATTATTTTCTTTCTAAATCGGACTTTAGATCTTTATCACCAACATCCTCATCATAATGATCATCATAATGATCATCATATAACCGATCAAAATCAAAATCATCATCTTCTTCACCTTCCATAACAGCGCCAACAATTGACATTATTATTGTTAGCATAACATACCAATAAGTTTCCCAAAGACTGTTGTAAATAAGACCAGTATAATTAGAAACAACTTTTGTAATACCTAATGTAATACAAACGAATATAAACATGATTGTAAATGATTTCATAAACGATTTAATTTGTTCCATACTTTATTCTTTTCCTTGTTTGTGCGTTTGAATGCGTTCGTTGGTTATGAACTGGTAAACCTAATTTGTGTCTGTTACCAGCATATGTATTTAAGTTTATTTTATTCAAAATTTGTTTAGTTACATAGTTTTTTAAATCACTCTGCAATAAAAATTTTTTTTTATTATTCAGTAATCTCTTTACACTATTAATTTGATAACTTTCAACTTTATCAAATTTTAACCTTGGGTGTAGATAAAGCTTTGATAGTATATAAACGGTTTTATAATTATTTATTCCTTTTATAAATTTAAAATTCTTAGTTAGCGTTTTTTTTTTTTCAAAATAGATCCCTTTTATATATGCCATAATATATTTTTATTTTTATTTTTATTTTTATTTTTATTTTTATTTTTCTAAATCAATTTGTTTATTATTCTTATTAGTATTAATACGCTTATTTTTTACAAACTTTACACGATTAACCTAAGGAAGTTCTAATCTAGAACTTATTTTAAACAACTTAGTATAATTTCTTACTTATATGCTTTCAGTAATTATTTTTTTTGATTTAGCTACCCAGCGACGCTTTTTTAGCGACTGGTACACCATTGATCAAACCATTTTGGTCCTCTCGTACTAAAAATGATTTCTAGTTGTTTAGATCCTACGGTAGATAGGGACCGAACTGTCTCACGACGTTCTGAACCCAGCTCACGTACCACTTTAATCGGCGAACAGCCGAACCTTTGGAACCTTCTTCAGCTCCAGGTTGTGATGAGCCGACATCGCAAATCTTAAAAATTATTTATTTTTCAATTATTCGCATAACTGTTGAGACTATATCTTTTATTTCGTATTTTTGGCGTGTAGTCGTTGAAGGATTTTTAAAACTTCCTTGCTGATTTTCTTTGCATTATTCCACAAGTATTAGTGATCGTTAAAGAAATTTTAGCATATAGCCTTATTTGTTATTATTTTTTCAAAATATAACCCCCTTATAAGGTGCCAAACGATCCCGTCGATAAGGACTCTTGGGAATCATTAGCCTGTTATCCCCGGCGTACCTTTTATCCGTTGAGCGATAACCTTTCCACAAAGTGTTACCGGATCACTACGACTTGCTTTTAACAACTATTTGGCTTGTTTGCCTTATAGTAAAGTAAGTATTGCCGTTGCACTCTTAAGCTAGTTTCAATTTAGCTTGAACTTACCTTTGTACGCCTCCGTTACATTTTAGGAGGCGACCGCCCCAGTCAAACTACCATCCATTCACTGTCCTAAAAATATAGTAAACTTCGAAAAAAGTGTTAGATGGTATTACATTTAAGTTTTACGCAAAATATGTGAAAAGTTTTAAGCTAGCGCATAATACTTTTAAACTCCCATCTATTCTATATAACACTTTTTTCTACGTAATGAAAAGTTGTAGTAAAGGTGCACGGGGTCTTCCCGTCTAGCCGCAGGTACTCCGCATCTTCACGGAGAATTCAATTTCACAGAATTTATGTTGGAGACAGTAGGGAAGTCGTTACACCATTCGTGCAGGACGGAACTTACCCGCCAAGGAATTTCGCTACCTTAGGACCGTTATGGTTACGGCCGCCGTTTACTGGGGTTTATAAATAAAGCTTGCACATTATTTTTTCACCTATCAGCACCGGGCAGGTGTCAGACCCTATACGTCATCTTACGATTTAGCAGAGTCCTGTGTTTTTGTTAAACAGTCGCTACCCCCTATTATGTGTCATCCATTAAGGATACTTCTTATTCCAAAGTTACGAAGTTATTTTGCCGAGTTCCTTCAACATAATTATTTCTAACATCTTCATGCTTTTACATTAGTCAACCTGAGTCGGTTTTTGAACGGTCACTTTAATTAAGCTATTTCCAGATATAGTATAATTGTTTCAACATTTAAGTTTAATGCTTCTTCTATACTATTTGTCACTTTTAATAGAACCCTAACCCATCGGCTACTCCTTTCGCAATATACCTTAGGGGCCGTCTTACTACACAATAGCTTAACTTATTGTATAAACCATATGATTTTAGATGATAAAGTTTTTACTTTATTTTTAGCTACTCATGTCAGCATTATCAGAATTTGTCTCTCCAAATTATTTTTTAATAATTTTTCTTTGTGACAAATTAGTTCCGCTACCGAGAAATACTCTAGCAGTTTCGGTAAAAAGCTTAGACCCTTTTTATTTTTTGTGCAAAAATACATTAGACCAATGAGCTTTTACGCTTTCTTTAAAGGATAGCTGCTTCTAAGCTTACCTTTTGGTTGTATCCATACTTTTACATCATTTACACTTAGCTTTTATTTTGGGACCTTAACTTGCTATCTGGGCTGTTACCCTTTCGACTATGGACCTTAGCACCCATTGTCTGTCTATTAAAATAAATTATTATTATTCGGAGTTTTAAAAAATTCAGTAGATGTTAATCCCTTAGTTTAATAAGTGCTCTACCCATAATAGTTATATTTTAATGCCCTACCTAAATAGATTTCGCGGAAAACCAGCTATCTCCAAGTTTGATTAGCCTTTCACCCCTATCCACAAGTCGTCCCAGTCTTTTGCAACAGACACGGGTTCGGTCCTCCTAATTTTTTAGATTTTTCAACCTGCTTATAGATAGATCACTTGGTTTCGGGTAAAATAAATTTAACTAAATAATGTTAATAGTGCCTACATATTTAAGCTTGCTAAATTTATTTAGTTGCTGACCCATTATACAAAAGGTACGTTGTTAACAATGCTTGTCATCAACTGCTTTTTTATATCGGATTTTATGTTAATTATTAATTTTTTTCAAATTTCTCTTTCAATTTTTCCCTCACGGTACTAGTTCACTTTCGGTTAACAATATTTAAAGGCTTAGAGGGTGGTACCCCTGTTTTCAATAAGTTTTGCTACCTATTTACTTTTAGCGCTTATTTTTAGTTATTTACAGGACTTTTACCTTATTTTGCTATGTTTTAACATTATTCAATAACCGTGAATGTATATAAAATTTTTAACATTTTTTTTTTTTTTCGCTCACCACTACTAAAAAATTCTCGTTTGATTTCTTTACAAGTTACTTAGATGTTTCAGTTCACTTTGTTATGCTCATTATACTTATTTATAAGAGTTTGGAAATCCTTTAAGTAATTATTTTAAAGGCTTTTCGTAAATATACGTCCATATGCTATTGTTACCTCAATATGCCATCCAATATATATTAATAAAACATTTTAAATTGATTTAGAAAATTTAAACTAAGTCGAAAAGTTTAATTTATGATTTTTACCCTTTTAAAATATTTACTTTTTCTACAGATATTGTACCTTTTTTTTTATAGTAGATAACCAAAAGTGCTAAACCAATAGCAGATTCTGCTGCAGCTATTGTAAGAATAAACAAGGTTGCAATTTGGCCTAAAAAATCATCCATATAACATGAAAAAATAACAAACTGTAAATTTATTGCCAGCAACATAAGCTCTAAACTTATCAACAAAAGTATTATATTTTTTCTATTATAAAATATCCCAATTAGAGATATTAGAAATATAGTTATAGAAACAAATAAGAAATGGGTTATTTCAATTATCATACGTTGTACATAATTATTACTTCCAATTGGACTTGAACCAATAAGCTATTTGCGTTATATTTTGAGTATAATGTGTTTACCTTTTCACCATGGAAGTCTATGAGTGCGTTGGGGATTGAACCCAAGACCATTTGGTTAAAAGCCAGATGCTCTACCACTGAGCTACGCACCCTTAATATTTTAAATTGTAGTATAAAAATTAGTAAATGATATAATTAAATACTTTGTTAAAAATGTGTCCTTTAATTTTAATGTGCTACCATTTGATAACAACACAGTATTACTATATTTTCGTAAATACTTTTTATATCTTATTTTTTTTGTCATATTTGTATTTCTATTTAGAATTCTAGTTTAATTTATTTTTCTTTTATTTAAATTTTAATTCAGCCACAGGTTCCCCTACGGCTACCTTGTTACGACTTAACCCTAGTTACTTTCCTTACCCTATAATTAATATTTAAATTATTCAAGCAAAAAAAATTTCCAGCGTGTGACGGGCAGTGTGTACAAGACTCGAGTACAAATTCACCGCGGTCTTCTTATCCGCGATTACTAGCGATTCCAACTTCATGTTTTCAAATTACAGAAACCAATCCGAACTAGGGCATTTTTTATGGCATAACTACTAATTTCTTAATTGTAACCTATTGTTTAATACCATTGTAGTACGTGTGTAGCCCAGTTCATAAGGGCCATGCGGACTTGACGTCATCCTTACCTCCCTCTTGTTTTTACAAGCAGTATAACTAATTATTGGTAATCATTAGCTCTAAGGGTTTCGTCCGTTTCAAGAAATTAATCAAAGATCTCACGACACGAACTGACGACAGCCATGCAGCACCTGTATAACTAAGCAAAAAAATTTCTTTTATTGTAGAGTGCTATATATCAAGAACTGGTAAGATTTTTCGTGCTAAATCGAATTAAACCACATACTCCACCGCTTGTGTGAGTCCCCGTCAATTCCTTTGAATTTCAATCTTGCGATCGTACTCCTCAGGCGAGATATTTACGCGTTAGCTTATTTTCTGGTTTTAACCAAAAATTAATATCCATAGTTTACAGTATAGACTACCAGGGTCTCTAATCCTGTTTGCTCCCTATACCTTAGCGTTTAAATGTCAGTTTTTATATAGATTATTGCCTTCGCTCTTGATGTTCCTTTTAATATCTACGGATTTCATCCCTCCTTTAAAAATTCCATAATCTTTAGTAAAACTCTAGTTATTAAATACAATATTTCAATTATTGGGTAAATTGCTTTATATTATTGTTTTTCTAAACAATTTTAACGCGCTTTACGCCTAGTAAAACTGAATAACGCTTGTTCCCCCCGTGTTACCGCGGCTGCTGGCACGGAATTAGCCAGAACTTATTCTATAGTAATTAACATTATTTTTTCTATAAAAAGAAGTTTACAATATTTTACCATCTTCCTTCACACAATATCACTGGATCAAGCTTTCGCCCATTGTCCAAAATTCCTCACTGCTGCCTCAAAGAGTGTGGGCCTTGTCTCAGTCCCACTGTGGCCGACCATCCGATAAGACCGACTAAAGATTTTAGACTTAAAGGGATGTTACTCCTATAACAATCTAATCTTATATAGTATCATCTATTATCTATGAAAATTTTTGCTATACACGTATGTATAAGCATTATATATTTTTAATATAATAAAAGGTAAATTACTATATTATACTCACCCGTCTGCTACGTAAATCGATCAACTTGCATGTGTTAAGCATACTGCTAGCGTTCATTCTGAGCCAGGATCAAACTCATTTTTTTATGAATTCTAAATAAAAACATGTGGAGATAACCAGATTTGAACTGGTGCTTTATGCTTGCAAAGCATAAGTTCTACCAATTATACTATACCCCCATTATGTACTTACATGTATTTGAATATTCTTATAGTTATAAAAATATTACAAGGCACATTGTAAAATAATACATTTAAGAAATTTAATATTTTATTATTTATTATTATATTATCAATCTTATAAAATGACACAACATTATAACTTTTATATTGCTCATAAGATTTTTTATCTATAAACGGCGATTTTAAAACTATTAGTTTTTTTATTTCCTTTTTTGTATTTATAGACACTCTTTTCTCAAATAATTTTTTTATAAAACTATTTAAGCATTCCATTGTTAAAGTATTTGTGCTATATAATTTTATTTCGATAGTTTTTTTTCTTTGTTGTTGCATGTATTCTATTCTTCTCGGCTAATTTATTTACAAAATCTTTTTTTTTAAATGACACGCTGATATGATTGGTTGTTTCTGATAATTCGTTTTTTAAATTTTCAACAAACTTACCTTTTCTTTTTAATAAAGCGGACTGTATTAGCAATTTAACCGCAGTATTTATACGTGTTTGTTCATTTATTAAGCATGGTACACTAAAGATTTTACCTCTAATTTTTTTTATATTAATGCTAAAAGTAGGTTTTAAAAGTATTATCGCTTTAAAAATATTACTTATGCTATTAGAATATGTTAAATTTAAAATTAAAGCATTTTTCTTTTTACCGTTCTTTATTAAATTATTATTAATCTTATTAATTTGATACATTTTTTTAAATCTATTTAAATTCATAAAATTTAGTATTAAATAATTTTTTTTTTTTTTTGTAAAAAAAAATATTTTTTACATTATCTAAATCCTTGTGCATACACTTGTATATTTGATTTTTTAAATATATTAGTTTATTATTTGCTTTTTTATAATTATACCCAAAACTAAATTTAATCTTAATTTGTTTATTTATATAGAATGCATTAACTTTTTTTTTATAATATATCATAAACTAAGACCATTTAATGACACTAAAAAACCAGCTGTCAGAATAAGCCATGCTAAAGTAAATGGTAAAAACACTTTCCACCCTAAATACATTAACTGATCATACCTATACCTTGGGAAAGTAGCTCTAACCCAAATAAAAAAAAATGCAATAGATGTAGTTTTTAAGCTGAACCAAATAAAACCAGGCAATTCCACAGGGAACAAGTAGGGTTGCAACCAGCCTCCCAAAAATAATGTAGTTGTGAGGCTACTCATTAATAGTATATTAGAGTATTCTCCTAAAAAGAAAAGTGCAAAACCCATTGCTGAGTACTCTACGTTGTATCCAGCGACTAACTCTGCCTCAGCCTCTGGTAAGTCAAATGGTGCTCTGTTAGTTTCCGCTAATATAGAAACTAAAAATATTAAAAATATAGGGAAATGAGGTATAATAAACCATATGCTTCTTTGTGCTAAAACAATGTCATTTAAATTAAGACTTCCTACGCATATTATTATTGTTATAAGTACAAATCCTATGCATACTTCATACGATATCATTTGAGCAGATGAGCGTAAACCCCCTAAAAAAGCATATTTGGAGTTGCTAGACCATCCTGACATAATAATACCGTAAACGCCTAGACTTGATATGCAAAAAAGATATAATATACCAACATTTAAATTTATAAAACTTATATCATTATCAAATGGTATAACTATCCAACTAATTAAACTAAGTGTAAACGTTATAATAGGTGCAACTATAAAAATAATCTGATTTGCGCTATCAGGTATTATAGTTTCTTTTAGTAATAGCTTTAGCCCATCAGCTAAAGGTTGTAGTAGGCCATATATTCCTACAACATTAGGACCTTTTCGCTGCTGCATGCTCGCCATTACTTTCCTTTCTGCAAGAGTTAAATAGGCCACTCCTATTAAAAGAGGGAGTATTATAAATATTGTTTTAATTATAAATTTTAATAAAAATATTATCATATTAGAAAGTTAAATTTTATTTTATCTTTTAGAGCTAAGAAGCATTTATTCATTGTCATAGACGATCTTGTTATAGAAGTATCTAAATAGTAATTATCTATATTATTTATTACTAAAGTTTGATGTTCCTTACTGTAATTTTTTAGATGCTTTGTCTTACTATCCATTATAAAATAATTCTTTTTATTATACGAGTAGTATTTATTAAATAATTTCAATATATCGTCCTCGTTATTTAGTTCTATAGTTTTTTTAAAATATTCTGTTAATGCTTTAAATATTTTCCAATCTGCTCTTGAGTTACCTGGTGGATGAAAAATAATATTTGATGTTTTTATTTTACTAAAAAGGTTAATATAAGAGCTTCTTTTTTCTGTGAAAGCTGCTGATGGTAAAATTAGATCAGCTATTGAAGCTCCTTGATCGCCATGAGAGCCTTGGTAAACTATGAAATCTCTATTTAAATTTTTTTTTACGTTAACTTCTACGTTCAGCAAATATATAATTTTTTTTTTGTTATAAGGATGTGATAAACATGAATTATAGTTTAAAATATTGAACCCATTATCAGCTGAATAAGGTGATATAACACTGTATATTAACTTTAGTTTATTGGCATATGCAAGTAATTTTGTAAATAAACTATGGTTAATTTTGTTTTGTAAGCTGGAATTTATTATAATGTATTTAGGATTTTTTAATTTACAAGGACTTATTTTGCCAGTAATAAAATTTAAAAAAGCTTGTGTATTGATTCCTAAGTGCATACTTTGGTAACTTAAGCTATTACAAGTCCCTATACTATAAATTTTATTACCGTATTTCCTATTTATAAACTTCAGTTTTATATTCAACAAAGGTATATCTACTTTTAAGTTAAATCCAAAAAGTATAAAATCCTTTTTTTCGTTATCCCCTGAAATGTTTATACCTGGTTGTAATAAATCATTATTTGAAAGGAGCATACTCTCAACAAATAAGTTTTCTGAGCCTATTTTGTTTATAAATTTTTTAAACAGAACAGTTGCCTCTAGTTCTGTATAATTGCCAGCTATTCCTATAACATTTTTATAATCTTGATATTTTTCTTTAAAAATATCAAAGCACTTCTCCCAACTAATTAACGATACATTATCGAGAACTCTTTCAGATGGAAATTGTAATCTTTGAACTTTTAATCCATCGTAAGAAAATCTTATTTTATCTGTAATTAAGTCATTACTTAATTTATTTACTTTTGGTTGAATTCTCATTATGCTATCTCCACGTACGTCTATTCTTATACTTGTATTATATGAATCAAATATATCTATTGTTTCAAAGCTTTTTAATTCCCATGATCTAGCAGTAAAAGCATAAGGTTTTGATGTTAAAGCGCCAACTTTTTTAGTAATAAATACTTTATATGAATGTTTGAGTTGCATAATTTAGAAAATAATATAAATATTGCGGTTTAGAAATTAGTAATGATAGAAATATAGAACCTAATGCTAAATTAATTGAACTTTCTTTGTACATTGACTTATGAAAAGATAAAGTGCCTAGTTTATCAAATAAAGATATTTTTGCTATCCTAATATAATAAAATGTACTTATAATACTCGCCACTAAAGCATACATGCTTAAAAAAAAATAATTTTTTTCAATTATACTTAGTATTATGTTTATTTTTGCGTAAAAGCCAGCAAAAGGCGGTACGCCTGCTATAGACAATAATACCAATAAAATTGTTGAGCATAAAATAGGATTAATTTTTATAACACCTGCAAAATCATTTATATATTTTACCTTGATATTTTTATTACCAATAGCAGCTAATATTTGAAATAATAAAATTTGCGTTATATTATATATTATTAAAAAAGTTAAGATATTATCTATTCCAGATAATACGCCACTTAATATCCCAAGTAAAACAAACGCTATATTTGCGATTGCGCTATATGCGATTAGACGTTTAATTTTTTTCTGATAAATCGCAGAATATATACCCACGCTTAACGAACAGAGCACAGCTACGATAATTAATGTTGAACCATTTATTATATTATAGTTAAAAAAAAAACCAACAAAAGGTCCATAAATCAAGGTTAGTAATATGGAGAAGTATGCTACTTTTGGAGCTGTTGCAAAAAAATTTGTTACAGTTAAGGAAGCTCCTTCATAAACATCTGGAACCCACATATGAAAAGGAACAGCGTTTATTTTAAAAAAAAGACCTATAGAGATAAATACTATTCCAATATAAATGAAGTTAATATATTGTTGCATTAAATTCAGTATTATGTTATCTTCTTGAATTGCAGATAAATTCGCAATTATTATTTGATTAATTACATCAAAAGATAATGAACCAACAAACCCATAGATTATCGTAACGCCAAATAGTAATAAACCAGATGAAAACGCGCTTAGTAGTAAGTACTTCAGACTAGCTTCTAATGAATTATCAGAGTTTTTATTTATAGCTATTAGAATGTATAAACACAATGTTTGCATTTCTAGAGATAGATATAAAGTTAAGAAATCGAATGAACTTACTAAGAGGAACATACCTATACTGGCTAATGCAATTACTAATGAATATTCGTAAGCTAGAATATTATCATCCTTATTATATTTTAGCGACAATATTAGCGTACCTATAACTGATAAACTTATTACAATTTTTATTGTAGCATTAAAATTAGCGCTAATAATTTGTGAGTTATAACACATCAGACTGGTTATGTTAACGTAATTGATAATTAAGCATATAAATAGGGAGTATATAATGCTCCATGATACTATATTAGTATTGTATTGCGTATCATTATTTTTTGGTATCTTGTTAAAAAATAATCCTAAAATCATTGCAAAAACTGTCATCGTTATAAAAAATATTTCTGGTAGAAGTATTATAAAATTTTGTATACTCATAATTTAGTACATTCCGCTCAATAAATTTGTTATGGAATAGGCTAAAGGTTGTAAAAAAGCCTTTGGCTGTATACCCATCCACAATACACAAAATATTAATGGGACGAATAAATAAAACTCCCTCCTACTAACATCTGAAAATTGATTTATATAACAAGTTTTTATAACACCAAAGCAAACTCTATTGTATAACCATAGCGAATACACTGCTCCAAGAACAACACCAATTGTAGCAACACAAGTAATGCTAGGTGTTATAAAATAGCACCCAGACAAAACTAAAAACTCCCCTATAAAGCTACTTGTTCCAGGAACGCTGATATTAGATAATGTGAAGAATAAAAATATAACTGAATACAATGGCATAATATATGATAAACCGCTATAATAGTGGAGTAATCTTGTTTTATATCTATCATATAATACACCCACACATAAAAATAAAGCCGGTGATACAATACCATGGCTAATCATCAATAAAACTGACCCTTGTATACCTTGTACATTTAGAGAGAATAAACCCAAAGTTACAAAATTCATATGTGCTACGGATGAATATGCAATAATTTTTTTCAAATCTATTTGTCTTACAGTTGTTATGCTTATATAAATAATTGCTATAACACTCAATACAAACACTAAAGGAGAGAAATATATACTTGCATAAGGGAACATCGGTATTGAAAAACGTAAAAAAGCGTATGTTCCTAATTTCAGTAAAATACCTGCAAGCATTAGACTTCCAGCAGTTGGAGACTCTACATGCGCTTCAGGCAACCATATATGAAACGGAATCATTGGTGTTTTTATCGCGAATGATATAAAAAATGCAAACCAAAAAAATAATTGCTTATAATAACTAAAATTAACAAATTGTAAAACATCAATGTTTAAACTTCCAACCTGGAAATATATAGACAATATAGTTATTAACATTAAAAAAGATCCAGCTAACGTATACAAGAAGAAAAGGTAAGCTGCCCTTATTTTTCTTTCTCTAGAACCCCATATACCTATTATGAGATACATAGGTATTAGCACAGTTTCAAAGCAGATATAAAATATTAAAATATCTAAAACTGTAAATACTAATATTAGCAAGACCTCTATAAAAAAAAAACATAATATATAGTAGTGGACTTGATCTTTTACTGTATTCCAACTAGTTAACAAACAAACAGGGATTATAAATGTTACGAGAATTATAAAGAATAATGAAATTCCATCAACTCCAAGAGTAACATTAAAGTTTTTTGATGATAATAAATCCAATTGTGTAGTAAATTGATACCCATATAATGAGGAATCAAAAAGTATCCACATTAATAAAGATATGTTGAATATTAATAAAGATAAGTATAAACTAAATACCTTTAGAGTTTCGTCTTTTCTAATTATAAAGCTAAACAAGCACCCGATAATCGGAAGCAATATTAATATATGTAAAAGGTTAATTATTACCATAGTTATTTTTTCTTATATTAAAGTATACTATAAGTGGGGCAATTACTATTATAATTCGTAAGTCAGTCCAAAACTGTAGTTTTATATAATTAGATGTGAGTATTACCAATGTTATAGCACCAAAGAATATAGTATATATATAATGATGCAGATATCCAGACTGTAAAAAGGAAGTCGATTTTGAAATTTTTATAAAGGTGTCTGCTATTCCAAAAGGCCCTATTATTTCTATTATACCTCTATCTAGAGTTTTAAATGTATAATGATAACCCATCATAGAAATATATTGGGCTATTATTTCATTATATATTTTGTCGAAATACCATTTTTTGTTAAAAAAACTGTATAGTGCTTTATACATAATTAAATTACTCAACAGTATATTTTTTAGATAATTATAAACAAGTAATGCTAACATAGCTCCTAGTATACTGAATATAACTGGTAGCCATTTCAAGAATAACTGTATATTTTCTGCATCGTTTATATGATTCATAATAGACGGTAAAATAAAAATTGAGCTATCCCAAAAATTAGTTCCTATCCCAACCATCATATCTTTAAAGGCAAAGCCAACAAATATACTTAAAAAACCTAATGCACAAAGAGGTAAAACCATTGTTATGTTTGACTCGTGAATGTTATTATATGTGCTTTTATAACCGTTTGGCTTGCTTAAAAAGGTATAGTATAATAATCGGAATGAATAGTATGCTGTAAAAAAAGCAGATAATGTTCCTAACCAATAACAAAATGCAGAGTTTATGGTATATTTTGATAAAGTTACTTCTAAAATAAAGTCTTTTGAATAAAAACCTGTTAAAAAAGGAAAACCCATCAGTGATAGCGACCCTATCAGCATCATCACATATGCTAAAGGCAATAATTGTGTTAAACCACCCATTTTCCTTAAATCTTGCTCATCTGCTAATGAGTGAATTATTGATCCAGCCGTCAAGAATAATAGAGCTTTAAAAAAAGCGTGATTAAATAAATGCGCAATTGCAACATTATAAGCTGATACCCCACATGCAAAAACCATATAACCTAGTTGGCTACAGGTAGAATAAGCTATAACCCTTTTTAAATCGTTTTGTAATAATCCTGTACTAGCAGCAAAAAATGCAGTTAAGCATCCTACAATAGAAATTGTGAATAATGTTGTTGGCGCAAATTCAAACAAAGGCGAACTTCTAATAATCATAAACACCCCAGCTGTAACCATTGTAGCTGCATGGATTAAAGCTGAAACTGGAGTTGGGCCTTCCATAGCATCTGGTAACCACGTGTGCAAACCCAACTGTGCCGACTTTCCAATAGCCCCAATTAGTAAAAAAAATGTTGTTAAATCAAGCACGCTGAAGCTTTTATTCATTATTATTATATACTCCTCAGTATAATATGGTGCTAAACTAAATATAATCGAGTAGTCTAAAGATTTAAAAACGAATAACAACATTAGCATTCCAATGGTTAGACCAAAATCTCCTATCCTATTAAGCACCATCGCTTTTATTGCTGCTTTATTAGCTTGTATTCTCGCAGAAAAGAAGTTTATTAATAAATACGAACATAAACCAACACCTTCCCAACCGACAAACATTTGTAAATAATTATTTGCTGTTACTAATATGAGCATAAAAAATGTAAAAAAAGACAAGTATGACATAAAACGACCTAAGTGTGGGTCATTTCGCATATATTCTGTCGAGTATAGATGAACTAAAAAACTTATAGAATTTACAATAATTAACATCGTAGTTGTTAATTGGTCAAATAAAAAACCCCAATTAACAATCAGATACTCAGATCGTATCCACTGTGAAACATCTATATTAAGAACTTGGCCAATTATAGATGTTTCATAAAATAGTATTACGCTGATAATAAAAGTTACTGCCATGTTAAATGTGCTTATAATAGCAATTTTCGAATTACCTAAAGATCTTCCAAATAGTGTATTTATAACAAAACTAAGTAAAGGTAAAATTATCACAGTTAAATGCATATATATTTTTTTTTTCTTGTTGGTTTTCCTTTAGTCAATTTTCCCCAGGGGGTTACACTAGGTCTACCTCCTTTTGTTCGTCCTCCATGTGGATGATCCACAGGGTTTTTTGCTACGCCTCTAACGCAAGGCTTCTTCCCTTTCCATCTATTTCTACCAGCTTTTCCTAATTTTAAAATATTAGTTTGTGAATTGAACATAAAACCAATTGTTGCTCTACACTCTGTATTAATACTTTTTATCTGGGAAGAGTTTAGTTTTATAATAGCCTTATTAGATTTTCGGTTAATTAATTGCGAATGAGACCCAGAGCTTCTACAGAGTTTACCACCCGAATTTGGGTTAATCTCTATATTGTGTATTATAGTTCCTGATGGTATATATTTTAACTTGATAAAATTTCCTATAGAAAAATTTGATTTCGAATTATTTAAAAGTAGTTTGTCATTATTTATATTCTTAGGAAGAATAATATAGGAATATTTATTTCTAGTAAAAGTTTCTAAGCTAATACCTAGAGCTATTGGTGCGTTCCTGTTCGGGTCGTATTCGATATTAGTTAATAATAATTTATTTAATACCCTTCTATTATCTATAATGGTGTATAATTTTTTTTTTCCACCACCTCTATTTCTAACTGTTATTTTCCCTTGACGGTTCCTGCCGCTGTTAATTCTATTTTTTTTCCTTAAAGATTTGAAGCCATTTACTAAAATATTTTTACTGATTAATGTAGCGTTTCTAAGTGAATTATTAATTTTTTTTTTCTTTTTTAATACTAGCATATATTTATCGATCAATTTCCCCAAAAACTATATCTAAAGTCCCTATAATAGTTACGACATCTGCTAACATATGACCTTTAGACATATAATCCAAAGCTTGAAGATGAGTAAACCCCGGAGCTCTAATTTTACATCTATATGGTTTATTCGTACCATTACTAACTAGAAATACTCCAAATTCACCCTTTGGTGCTTCGACTGCCGCATAGGTTTCATTTTTTTCAATACTGAAACCTTCAGTATAAAGTTTAAAATGATGTATTAATGCTTCCATAGATTGTTTCATATCCACTCTTGAAGGTGGCGTAATTTTATGGTCGTCTACTTTTACATTACCATAAGGAATTTTATCAATACATTGCTTAAGTATTGAGCAGCTCTGTCTCATTTCTTCAATTCTTAATAAATATCTATCAAAGCAATCTCCATTTTTACCTAAAGGTATCTCAAAATTTAAGTTATTATAAATTTCATAAGGAAAATTCTTTCTTAGATCCCAATTAACACCAGAACCTCTTAGTAAGACACCACTAAATCCGAGATCCAAAGCTTCTTGGGCATTAATGATACCTATATCCACTAATCTTTGTTTCCATATTCTGTTACTTGTTAATAATTCTTCCAATTCGTTAATTTTTGCTGAGAATTCTTCTATAAAAAAATAGCAATCATTTATCAAGCCAATAGGTATATCATTATGCACACCACCTGGTCTTATGTATGCAGCATGCATTCTAGCGCCAGACACACGTTCATAAAATTCCATAAGTTTTTCTCGCTCTTCGAATCCCCATAAAAGCGGTGTTAATGCACCAACATCCATGGCGTGACATGTTACAGCTAGTAAATGATTTAATATTCTTGTTATTTCTGAAAATATTACTCTTATATATTTAGCTCTTTCTGGAATTTTACAATCTAGTAAATTTTCTATAGCTAAAGAATAAGCATGCTCTTGCGCCATCATACTAACATAATCTAGTCTATCAAAATAAGGCAATGCTTGGATATAAGTTTTGTATTCAATAAGTTTTTCAGTCCCTCGGTGCAATAATCCTATATGCGGATCAGCCCTTTTTATTAATTCACCGTTTAATTCTAGCACTAATCTTAGAACACCATGAGCCGCCGGGTGCTGTGGTCCAAAATTCATAGTAAAACTTTTTAAAGTATTATTTTTGTTTATTATAGAATTTAGTTTATTCATAAATTTTATTTTGGATGTTATTTTAGGCTTGGACAGAGTTGAACTATCGACTTTACGCTTATCAAGCGTATACTCTAACCATCTGAGTTACAAGCCTATTTTTTTTTTATAAACGCTTGAAAAGAATTGAACTTTTAGTCGATAGGTTCGTACCCTATTGCTTTATCCATTAAGCTACAAGCGCTAAATATATTTTTTATAAAAACAAATTGGCCTTTAGTAGTATTACTTATTAGTGTAAAAGTTTGCAGGTAATTTACAAGTTGTTTTAGATACATTATATTCTTTTGATGAAATTTCTTGTTTATTTAACCACCATTTAAAAAAAGTTTCTATATTGACACCTTCGACAGCAATAGGCATGAACGCATGATTAACACCGCAGATTTCACTACATTGCCCATAAAACGTACCTGGTCGCTTAATGTAAAGCCCTACTTGATTCAGTCTTCCTGGTATTGCATCACATTTTATACCTAAGCTAGGCACAGCCCAGCTATGTATAACATCCGCACTGGTTACTATTATCCTTATTTGTGTATTTATAGGTAATACAATTTTATTATCAACTTCAAGTAGTCTTAGTTGGCCTAACTCTAAATCCTCTTCTAAGATCATATAACTATCAAAAGATACATTTTTATCTGTTAAAAGAAAATCATCAGAGTATTCATATGACCAGTACCATTGGTGACCTATTACTTTAAGCGTAAGACTTGGATCAATAATTTCGTCTATTGAGTACAGTAGGGCAAAGCTAGGGATAGCTACTAATAATAAAATTATGGTTGGTGCTAAAGTCCAAACTATTTCGATAAAAGTACCATGGGTTACGCTACTTGGAATTTTATTATTATTTGCACTGAACATTACGACTGCTCTTGTTAGTATCCACAATACAAAGCATGCTATAAAAATTAAAAAAAACATTAAATCATGATGCAGATTAATAATTCCTTCCATACTTGGAGAAGCAGAGTCTTGAAACAATATTTGCCACGGTTCAGCTCTTTCACAAAAGTTTATATTGTTTTTAGTTAAAATTATAAAAAATAAAATCATTATATAGTAAGTGGTGCTCATATTTTATTTTTTAATATTTGATATGATAAAGTAATTTTCGACGATACCTGATAAAGGTAATAGGCATACAAAATACATGAAATAAAAAGATGCGGATAGCTGACCAATTTCCACAAAAGGATATTCTACTGAGTTTCCTCCTATCCATCCAAGAATAATACAGTTAGCTAACAAAAGCCAAAATAACTTTTTAGATATTGACTTAAATTCTATATTCCTTATCATACTTGTATTAAGCCAAGGTAAGAAAAACAGAATAATAATTGCAGCAAACATTGCTATAACACCACCCAACTTATCTGGTATAGATCTTAAAATAGCATAAAACGGTAAGAAATACCACTCAGGCACAATGTGAGTTGGAGTAACCATAGGATTTGCCGGAATATAATTATCAGGATGTCCTAAATAGTTTGGCAGAAAATATACAAAAAATAAGTATATTATTGAAAAGGTTATCCAGCCAACTAAATCCTTTAAATAAAAATATGGGTAAAATGAAATTTTTTCTATTTTAAAATAAATTCCTAAAGGATTGTTACTACCATGATAATGTAAAGCAATTAAATGGACTATAGCTAAACCTGATATAAAAAAAGGTATTAGATAATGCAAAGAAAAAAATCTGTTTAGTGTAGCATTGTCAACGGAAAATCCTCCCCAAAGCCAGTATACTATACTGCTACCTACAAGTGGTATAGCCGAAAATAAATTAGTTATAACAGTTGCACCCCAAAACGACATTTGCCCCCACGGCAGAACATAACCCATAAAAGCTGTAGCCATCATTAATAAAAAGATAATAACACCTATAATCCACAAGAATTGTCTTGGTGCTGTGTAGGATCCATAATACAATCCACGAAACATGTGAATATAAACTACAATAAAGAACATAGATGCACCATTCGCATGTACATATCTTACAAGCCAGCCGTAATTGACATCCCGCATAATGTGCTCCACGCTAATAAAAGCTAAATCGATGTGTGGTGTATAGTGCATTGCAAGTAGTATTCCAGTTACTATTTGTACTATTAAGCAAATACCAGCTAAAGAACCAAACCCCCAAAAATAATTTAGATTTATTGGTGTAGGGTAATCTATTAAATGATTTTTTATTACTGAAAAAATCGGTAAGTTAATTATTCTCATATATTAATCCCACTCAAGAGCGCCTTTCTTCCATTCGTATATAAAACCTAGTGTTAATGTTATTAAAAAAAGCATCATCGACCAAAAAGCTAAACTTCCAGAAATTTTTAAGCTTATTACCCAAGGAAATAAGTATGCAACTTCTAAATCAAAAATTATGAATAGTATCGATACTAAATAAAATTTTACGTCAAACTGAGTTCTAGCATCATCAAATGGATTAAATCCACACTCATATGCACTAACTTTTTCACTGTATGATTTTTGGTTTGAAATTATATATGATAACCCTAATATTATGGCAGATAATAATAAACTAATTACAATATATATTGATATTTCTAGGTACGTGCTCAAATTAGTCACAAATTTATTTTGAAATTTTTTGCGAGAATAGGATTCGAACCTATGACCACCGGATTATGAGCCCGGTAAGCTGACCACTGCTCCATCTCGCATTTTCTTAAATAGTTTTTTCCGAGAAAGACGGGAATTGAACCCGTGACTTTTGACGTGACAGGCCATTACTCTAACCATCTGAGTTACTTCCTCAAAGTATTAACTAGTTAGGTAATAATGGAATTGAACCATTGACATTTTCGTTGTAAGCGAATTATTCTACCACTGAATTAATTACCTTAATGGAGTAAAAGGACTCGAACCTTTGAGTAGCGATACCAAAAATCGCAGCCTTTCCACTTGGCTATACTCCACTACTCTTTACGAGAATTGAACTCGTATTGCTACAATGAAAATGTAAAGTCCTAACCTTTAGACGAAAAGAGCAATTAGCATTCTATAGGACTTGAACCTATAATAAATAACTTAGAAGGTTATTGCTTTATCCTTTTAGCTAAGAATGCTATTATACGGATAGTAGGACTCGAACCTACATAGAAATTATATCCGCTGGAGCCTAAATCCAGTACGTCTCCCAATTCCGTCATATCCGCTATATGCTTAGGCTTAGTAGGAATTGAACCTACATTCTTACCGTTATGAGCGGAACGTTTTAACCATTTAACTATAAGCCTATATGATTATATATAAGCTAGAGTAGGAATTGAACCTTACATTTCAAGATTTGCAGTCTAACACATTGCCTTTATGTTATCTAGCCAACACAAAAAATATCACTGTTTAGAAATGGAATTGAACCATTGACCAAAAGATTTTCAGTCTCTTGCTCTACCACTGAGCTATCTAAACGTAAAAATAAAAATTGAACTTTCTATAACGGAAATAGGAATTGAACCTATAACTTTTGGATTATGATACCAATGTTCTAACCGTTTGAACTACTCCGTCTTTATTTTTTTTTATTTGTTTTTTTAATTAATTTATTTTCGCCAAAGAGGAAAATCCCTTTGTTATTAAAACTATTTTTTTTGTACTGAGACTTTAAATACACTACGAATAGATTTAGCGTCTGTAGGTTATAACATGACAATTTAATAACATTTTTTTTTGATTGTAGTGTTATGTCCTTTGGTATAACTATAAAAATTTTGTGACTTTTCCCTAAAAATAACTGTAAAAAATGCTTATTACAGTTATTTAATAAAAAATTTCTTACTTTAAACCCTACACCAGTTAGTTTTAGCTTTATAGTGCTTAAGCTTTTTATTTGTTGTATTATTTTAATAATTTGATACTTTTTTTTTATATTTTTTACTATTATCGCTCTACTATATTTATATAACATTATATTTTGGTTTTTTTTTAGAATCATAATCTCTTTATAAGCCGATTAAAGGAACGAATTACAAAAAAATTAAATATAATACATTTTATTTCATACCAATCCAAAGGGAAGTTAGCTACTAATGCTTTAATATTAATAAGCGCTAATATTGTAGCTATTATTGTAACAAATATAAGTATTTTAATTAATTCTTTTTTATATAAGAATGTACTTTCTATTAAGTTGTTATACGTCATATTAAAAATTAGCGAAAAATACATACCTACTAAGGTATATCCAAACATCTCAAAAATTTTTTCCATACTTGATTACCAACTTGATTTTAAAAAATTAGCGATAAAACCATTTGATACTAACTCTCTTAATGTAATACGAGAAATTCTTAATAAATTTACGATACCTTTTGAACGATTTGTTATAATGCAACGGTTTCTTATTTTTGTTTTTAAAATATATTTTTGTTTTAGATTACTTTTAATTTTTAGATTTCTTAGAATAATATATTTATCTATGTAGCAAATTTTTTGATTATTCATAATTGATTTAATGATATTAATTTTAATTTCATAAATATTATATATTGCCCTGTATTTTTTATTGATTATGTGCTTAAATTTCATAAGATTTTAATAATTGACTTTATCATTGATAGTTTATTGTAAGAATCAAACAAATTATAGAATTCTATATTAATATTTATACCTACCATATAGACTAATTTATTAAATATTTTTTCAACCCCTTCAAGGTGACTGATATCATCCAGACCTAACGATATCAAACAGGTGCTTTTATAATTTTTTTCTTTAAATAAACTTTTTGTACCTTTATTCATTATTAGTGCCGAATCCAAGCAGCTAAAAGCATTTTTTTTCTTTCGTTTTGTGATTTTTGTACCTACAACATTTTTGGCTTTCATGCTAAATTCTGATATATTTTTTTTTGTTGAAATGATAATAGACCTTTGATCAAATAAAAAAAAGAAGATATTATATAAATATATAATATCTTCTGGGTAAAACAAACAACTTTTGTTATATGTCGTTATACATAATTTGTTAAGCTTGATTTCATTCTTTTTCTTAAATTTTTGATTATATAAAAAGTTATATTGGTATAAGTTGTATTGTAATAATTGCATAATCTTTCAGGGGGAACAGGACTTGAACCTGTAACATGTAGTTTTGGAGACTAGTATTCTGCCATTAAATTATCCCCCTAAAAAGTCTATTACATTAGTTTTTATTGATAATTTAGTTGAAGCTTTTTTTAAAAGTTTTTTAGAGCTTGGTAACGGGTAATTAGATATTTGAATAATTGTTTTTCCTTTAGGTACTTTTGATACCCATTTATCAAATGCACCTTTACCTTTTCCCATTCTTGTCTCAGCTGGTTTTTTTGTTGTAGGGTAATCTGGAAAAATATTTATACATAGTTTACCGATCTTCTTTATTCTTTTACTGATGTAAATACGTATGGACTCTATCTGCCTGCTTGTTACTATACCAGATTCAATTGATTTTAACAATGTAACTCCATTAGTAAAAAAAATTCCTTTTAGGTTTTTTTGAATATTCTTTATACATCCTTTTTGTAATTTTTTAAATTTTAACTTTTTCGGATTTTTTTTCATAATTATATTGCTTTTTTCTTATTTTATTATAACGTACTTTTTTAAGCTTTAAAGATCTGGTAAATTTTCTATATATTGAACTTTTATAGCAAATAGTCTTATGCAAAACGTTACTAAAAGTTATTAATACTTTTGAATAAGGCAAACTAGGTACACTTTTAAAAGTTTTAAAGCTCAATTTCTTAAGCTTGTTACTTATAGAATATAGTATCCACAATTTTAATCCTATGCTCCCTCTTTTAGTGATTATGGCTTTATTTTTTGTTAATATATGTTGTTTAAATGTTTGAAGCGGCATTCTTCCCTTTACTATTTGCATTTCGGAGGCCTTTTTAGAGCTATTTATTCTACCTCTTAATATGATTTTATAACCTAGTATATAGTTATTAAATTTTTTTTTTAATTGAAGATCATAATTTTTAAAAATATTTTTTATACGAAAAATATTTTTATACCCCCCCCTTAATTTTTTAATACTATTAGCGATATTATTTACTATTAAGTCATTATTTATTGCAATTGGTGGTATAAAATAAGATATACTCACATTTCTCATCAATGCATTTTTTAAATATGATGCAAGTATTTTATTGATAATTATATATTTATTTGATATATTTACTTTATTAGTTTTCTTATATTTAATTCTTTTATAATGTAATTTTTCTTTTATTTGCTTCTTTAACACGGACCATTTTATATAGTAATAACTCTTTTTCTTTAATGTGCGCTTATTTATCAATTTTGAAACGCTATAGTTTATTTTAACATCTTTAAATGATATATAAATACATAAATCGTTAAACTGGATATTATATTTAGTAGAAACAGCTAGAATAATATTATAAACTACTATTAATTCATTCAACTTTTTAAATTTATTAAAATTTGATGAAAGAAACTTAAAATTTTGGTTTATATCCCTTCTTATTAAATTTGAATTAACTTTTTGACCCATATAATTACTTTTTCTTTTTTATAACATTTTTCTTTTTGTGTATAACAGGTTTTTTTTTTAAACAAAACGAATTTATTTTTAAATTTGGTGTATCGTTTAAAAATACTTTCTGTACAGCTTTACCATTATATAAATGTAACGTTATGTTAGATTCCTTAATATATTTAAATTTTTTCCATATAATATTTTTTTTTTGCTCCTCTATTAAATATTTTATTTTCCATGATGATCGTGTCATATTGTAAAACTTAATGGTTTTTCAATTTTATCCTTTATAGAATATTATTGATTTAAATTAATAAATCATCGAGTTCGGTATGTTATCGTGTTTTTCATTAAAATACTTTTTAGAATTTAAAACCATTAAGTTTAAAAAATTCATAAAAATAAAATTGAATAATACAGCATTGAAAGCATCAAAATAATATAGTTTATTGTATTATTTTTTTTGTATTCATTTCTTTCTAAACCTTTTTTTAAATCCCATATTATATGCTTTATTCCATGCGTTAAATGATATAAAAAACTGGCCAGAACGACAAATATAAGGCAACTTGATAATAAATAATTTTTATATAATAGAATTCTAAAATACCATATAAGCGTTAAAGAAATCTCGTTATATAGAATAAAATACTCTGTGTAAATTTTTAAAAGTATTGATAATACTATTATACTTGACAATACCAAACCAGTTACGCGGTGATTTACTGATTGTAAAGAGTTTTCCTGCGTAAAATATAAAGTTAAAAATGGTGAAATAGGTCTTGTATCTTTAAGCTTTTTCATAAATTATCTATTTCTTACAGTTTTATTAGTATTAGGTACTCCATATTTAGATCGGCTTGATTTTCTGTTTTTTACAAAAAATAGGTCTAATTTACCCCTTATCATATGATATTTTACAGCTGGTAAATCTTTTACACGACCCCCTCTTATTAATACATGGCAATATTGTTGCAGATTATGACCTATACCTGGTATATACGCCATAGTGTATCTTCTCAATCTTTTGCCTAATCTTACAGTAGTATACCCTATTTTAGCAACCTTTCTTTTTGCAGAATTGGGTTTTTTCGGCGTAGTCATAAATACTCTAACGCACATACCTTTTTTTTGAGGGCATTTACCTAATGCTGGACTTTTTGTTTTTGTTTTAATTTTGGTTCTATTTAATTTTAATAACTGATTTAATGTGGGCATAAAAATTACTTTATAGATATTGTAACAAAGATAACATAAATAGCATCTGGGTTGCTATTATGTAAAATATTTTTTGTGTTACATCATGTACGTAATCATAAATTACTGATATAATTCCATCCACTATATGCGTATATAACAGAATAAGTAGGATGTTAACATCCACCCAGAAGATGAATGTTAACATTAATAAAAAAGTGACGATTTTATGTATGATAGAAAATTGCATAATATTTTGGAATTTAGTTAATTTATAATTTACGGTTTTCCTCAGAAATTTTTAATTTTGGTAATTCTAAATATGAATGGAAAGTAGGTGGGCTCGGAAGTAACCACTCTAGAGTAGGGCTTTGGTTAGAATTTGTTTCATCCCACATATTGTTGCTTACTTTTTCTTTGGTAGTAAAAGTAATATAAACTAAAAAGAAAAAAAAAAATAAGCTAATAATAGTAATATATGATCCAAATGTTGCAATTGAATTCCAACCTGCAAATGCATCTGGGTAATCAGGAATTCTTCTAGGCATTCCCGCTAAACCTAAGAAATGCATAGGGAAAAAAATTGTGTTGACACCGACAAAAGTTGTCCAAAAATGGATTTGTGCTAACTTTTCTGGATAGCGTAGACCTGTCATTTTACCTACCCAGTAATAGAAGGCTGCAAATATTGCGAAAACTGCACCCATAGCTAACACGTAATGAAAATGTCCTACAACATAGTAGGTGTCATGCAAAGCTATATCAAGGCCTGCATTTGATAATACTATTCCAGTTAGACCGCCTATTGTAAATAAAAATACAAAACCTATTGCAAAAAGCATTGGTGTATATAATTTTATAGAGCCCCCCCACATAGTTGCAATCCAACTAAATATTTTAATACCTGTTGGTACTGCTATAATCATAGTAGCGGCAGTAAAATATGCACGGGTATCCACATCTAATCCGACTGTATACATATGATGTGCCCAAACAATAAAACCTAAAACACCTATAGATGCCATAGCATAAACCATACCTAAATAGCCAAAAACTCTTTTTTTTGATAATGTGGATATTATATGACTTATAATGCCAAACCCTGGAAGTATTAGAATATACACTTCAGGGTGCCCAAAAAACCAAAAAAGGTGCTGATATAAAATTGGGTCACCACCTCCAGCAGGATCAAAAAAAGAGGTATTGAAATTTCGATCTGTTATTAACATAGTCAACCCACCTGCTAACACAGGTAACGAAAGTATAAGTAATATCGCTGTAAAAAATATTGACCATACAAATAACGGTAAACGATGCATTGTTAAGCCAGGAGCTCTCATATTTAAAATTGTAGTTATAAAATTAACAGAACCTAGAATACTTCCTATTCCTGATAGATGTAAACTAAAAATAGCTAAATCTACAGATGGCCCAGAGTGGCCTTGTATACCTGATAATGGGGGGTAAACTGTCCAACCAGTACCGGCGCCTGATTCAACAAATGCACTAGCGAGTAGTAATATTAAAGAAAAAGGTAATACCCAGAAGCTTATATTATTTAACCTTGGAAAAGCCATATCAGGTGCGCCTATAAGTAAAGGTACAAACCAATTACCAAAGCCTCCAATAAGTATTGGCATTACCATAAAAAAAACCATAATAAGTCCATGTGCTGTTACTAAAACATTATATAATTGGTAATTGTTACCTAATATTTGTGGGCCAGGAGCTCCTAATTCCATTCTAATTAATAATGAAAAAATTGAGCCAATTGTTCCAGCAAACGCTCCAAATATTAAATACAATGTACCAATATCTTTATGATTTGTTGAAAATAACCATCTTGTTATAAATTTTTGTATTTTTGTTTTCATAGTGTTTCTAATGTAAGTAGATTGTATCTTTAATATAAATGCAAGTCAAAACTGTGAATACATAGGCTTGTAAAAAAGCAACCCCTAACTCCAATATAACTACGGCAAAGATTATAGCTATAGGGATTATACTTAAGAGCGTTACAGTACCGCCATATAAAAGCATTTGCCAAGCAAACCCAGCTAATATCTTTGTCAAAGAATGACCAGCTGTCAGATTAGCAAATAATCGAATGGCTAAACTAAAAACTCTAACCACATAACTAATAATTTCAAAAACTATTAAAAAAGGAACTAGAACTAAAGGTGCGCCGTGTGGTATAAATAAATTAAAAAACTTAAACCCGTGGAGTCTTATACCATTTAGTGTAAACCCTAAAAAAAATGTCATTGATAACGAAAAAGTTATTATAATATGACTAGTAGGTGTAAAAGTATAAGGCACCATCCCTATTAGGTTGCAACTAAAAATAAAAAAGAATAGAGTTAGTATTAGCGGGAATAGATTATCACCTCTTTTACCAATTATTTCCATTACAAAGTTATTATAGATAAATTCATAGCACAATTCTGCTATGGATTGCCATTTTTGTGGTATAATGTAAGACTTATATAAACTAACTACAAATAAAGTCAATACAAAACCCACTGCTAGAAATATAAATATTGCTGAATTAGTTATACTAATATCAAAAAACGGTGTTCCTAAATTAAAAACTTTTTTTATTTTAAATTGTTCTAATGGTGAATTGTTGTAGAAATTTAGCATATAAGTTACTATTTTAAAAATTCAAATTGTTTGAAAACTTTATTATTTTTTTTTATATAATAAGTATTTTTCCCAATGTTTATCAGTAAATAATCTGAGTGATTTATTAGATCTCCTTCTAAATGCATTTTTACTTCTGTCCGAATTTTTTAATATTTTTTGCTTCTTAGTTAGCATAAATAAATTCTGAGGTCTAAAAAGCGTAGTTCTATTAAAAGCAGTCGTTTTAAATAAAATATGTAAGTTATGGTTTATATTTTTTTTTAAAATATTTTTATATTTCAATAGTAACTGAAATAAAAAGCTGTATAATAATACATAGTTAGTATTATTATACAGTTCAATATTATTTAGTTGTATCACATTATTATAAATTTTTTTTAACCTTGTCTTACCTAATGTATAACTATTTTCCTTTAGCATCTTCTTTAAACATAAACTATTAAAATTTCTCCAAAATAATTTGCTAAATTGATAACTTTTTTTACTAACACTAAAAATGTTAAAAATGCTAACCTTCTTTTTGTTACCTATATTTTTTTCTATTTTTTTTTTTAAAGTGAAATGTTGAAATTTACAGACGTTTATTTTGTTAGATTTAGTAAAGCAAACATTAACGATTGTATTATCCAATAAAAGTGAATTTTTATTTATGGATTTTAGCAGTTTATTGATTTTACAATGGTTAATTATTTGGTAGTTATTGCTATTAATTTTTTTTGCGTTATTAAGTGTAGAGAAATTTTCGCTAAATGTATTATCTAAATCAAAGTTATTTTTTTTTTTTGCATCGAAATATCTTTTTAATATAGTGTATAGCTTAAAATTTATAAGATTTATTTTAGATTTTTTATTTATGTTTATGATTTTTTTTTTTTTCCATTTTTTTTTATTATAATTAATACTTCTTAAAAATTGAAAGTTTTTATATAATCTCATAAAAATAAGCATATCACTGCTCACTATTGGAATTGAACCAATACTCTATAAAGAAACAGATTTTAAGTCTGTAGTGTCTACCATTTCACCAAGTGAGCTGTCTAAGCTAGCGGGTAATGAGAATTGAACTCATATCTCATGCTTGGAAGGCATACAATTTACCTTTAATATATACCCGCACAGTAGAATCAGGATGATAGGATTTGAACCTACGGCCTTCTGTACCCAAAACAGATACGCTACCAACTACGCTACATCCCGTATTTAAATAATAGGAGAGAGTGGGGTTTGAACCCACGTGTATGTATATACTTTGGTTTAGCAAACCAATGCTTTTAACCGCTCAGCCATCTCTCCTTTGATAATCTATAATTTTATTTTAATATAGATATAATTTTTTGTGTTCTCCAATCCCTCGCAGTTTTTATTTTATTAGCAAGAATTTTCGTTTTATCATTTAAGAGTATAGCACCATGCTTCCTAAATATTAACATGATACCTGATTTATGATTTTTATTTATGACAGATTTTAATACAATACATTTTTGTAAACTTTTTTTTTTGATTTTTTTTTGATTTTTAGTTTTTTTAATGGATATTAAAACCATGCTACCAGAGTAAGCTTTGCTAGTTTTATATATATGAACTATTGCACCTAATGTAGCACCAGAATTATCTATTATTTTTATCTTTGATTCTTTACTCAGCATATTTTGCTATTTTTTCACGTTTTCAATTGAATCTCGAATTTTTCTTTCAACTTGTACATGAATATTTTGTTTTTTTGAGTTATCAGTTTTTACTAATGTTAAGGTAATAGCCCCTATCATAGCTATTAAAAGTATAATACCCGAAATTAGAAAAAATAGCACGAATGTTGTATAAATGTATAAGCCGAATACTTGTGAATTAGTCAAAAAGGCAATTTTATCATTTTCAGGGCTATTTAATAAGTTAATATATATACTATTGTAAGAAAATAAATCATTTATTGATATAGATGGTATGATGTTACTAGTATATTGAATTGTGGTAAATAGAAATGCGACTAAAATAAATATAAATATTTTTGGGTAATTTTTTATGTTATAAGTAACACTTACACGTATATTTAGCATCATTACAACGAATAAAAAAAGAACAGCAATAGCACCTATGTAAACTATTAAAAAAATCATTGCTAGAAATTCTGAGTTTAGCAAAATTAGTAAACCTGAACTGTTAAAAAACACGAGTATTAGGAAAAACACAGAATGAATTGGGTTTTTTGTTGTTACTGCAAATAAACTTATCAGAATTGCGTTAAGTGAAAAAAATATGAAATATAAGTATTCAAAATTTAAAAAATTTTCAGTTACCATATTATTATTGATATTAAAGTTATTTCTCCCAAGGACTTGAGCAATCAAACTGTCTGAACTCCTGTGTTACTTCTATAGGTTCCGATATCACTTGTTTTTTTGTCTCGTCATAACGAACTTCCGTGTATCCTGATAAAGGGAAATCTTTCTTTAACGGATGACCTTCAAAACCATAATCTGTGAGCAATCGTCTAAGGTCAGAATGATTGAAAAAAAATATTCCAAACATGTCCCAAACTTCTCTTTCTAACCAGTTAGCATTACTAAATATTGTAGTAGCTGAAGGAATAGGGGTTTTTTCGTTGGATAAAATTTTTAGAATAATTCTTTTATTAAAAGAAACGCTTAAGAGTATGTATATTATCTCAAAGCGTTGAGCGTCTCCTATATAGTCTACAGCAGTTATATCAATTAAAGTTTTGAACTGCGTATTTGAGTAATTTTTGAAAAAAAGTAGTAATGTAGTTAGATCTTCTGGTTTTTTTAAAGTTAATGTTATTATATCAAAATTAACTTCAATCTTTTTTATGTATTTCGGAATAACTTTTGATATCTCCTTTAAAATTTCATGATGTGTGCTCATATGTTAAAAATATTTTTTAATAATTTGTATTTATTTAAAGATGTATATTCATCTTGGAACTTAATACATCAAACATTTTGTAGTAAAATATAAGCAATATATTGTTATACTATTACTAATCGTCCAGGTGCTTATACAAACTAATAATAATAGCCATAGATATTGATAATATAATAATTATACCAAGTTGTTCGTTGTCAAAATCTTTTATGAAATTATCTACTCTTTCAAGTGCTCCAAATACAAAACAGAAGAATAGCTTAACTATATTGAGTAAGAACGCAACTACTATTTCAAAATATGGTTGTAAGAACGCAACTACTATTTCAAAATATGGTTGTAAGAACGCAACTACTATTTCAAAATATGGTTGTAAGAACGCAACTGATACAAGTATAATATTCTTTATGCAAGACAATACGTCTATACAAAAGTAATATATACGGTCTAAAAAAAGAAGCGTATACTGCCTCATTAATTTTTCAAATAAAATAATTAAAGTTATAGCATCACTTAAAAAGTTTACAATATATGTACTAACTTTATCACCGTTATTCTCATCTGCGATGATTGTGTGCAGAAATTCTTGCAGCTCTACTTCATATGAACAAACTGCGCTAATAAAAATATGCAGTAATAGTAGATTGAAAATTATATTACCTATCAGAACTCTTGTATTGCTCATAAATTTTATTTTGGATGTTATTTTAGGCTTGGACAGAGTTGAACTATCGACTTTACGCTTATCAAGCGTATACTCTAACCATCTGAGTTACAAGCCTATTTTATGCACACTAAAACGTATTATTTATAGTATACACATTTGTACAATCTCTCTAAATAGGAATCGAACCTATAACCATATGGTTAACAGCCATGTGCTCTACCGTTAAGCTATTAGAGAAATACTAAGAGTTATTTATTTGATAGTTTTTTGTAATAAATTTATATATAAGTATTTGACTAATTGCAAAGTATTATATAGGTGCCCAAAGCGAAAAGCAAATACACTCAGTATATGCTTTTTTGGCAATACATAAATATGCGTATTTTTTTTGTATAAAGATAAGTATATGCTACTTATACTTAAACCTTTTGTATAATTGTTATTATTGTTTATTATAGAGCACTTTAAAGAAGTATTGGAAATATTGTTCTTTATTTTTTTTCCGTCTCCACTATATATTGTACAAACTTTATTATCTCCTAAGTATAAGTTATTACATTTCATAGACTGCTAAGTTAAGGATGAAGTAGGATTCGAACCCACGGTATTTTTTATACGTTAGCTTTCAAGGCTAATACTTTAAACCACTCAGACATTCATCCTGAAAATAATGGCGAATAATGGGAATTGAACCCATATAATTTAGAATCACAATCTAATACTTTACCTTTAAGCTATACTCGCCATATAAGAATATATTACTTAAATAAAATTAAGAATGCAATCATTAATGCAAACAAAGCAATTGCTTCTGTTAACGCGAATCCTAGGATAGCGTACTGAAATAATTGTTTTTGTGCTGATGGGTTTCTTGCTGAAGCATTTATTAAAGAACTAAATACCAACCCAATCCCAATACCTGCTCCTATTAGAGCTATTGTTGCTAATCCACATCCAATAAATTTTGCTGCTACATCTGACATATTAATTTATATTATAATTTATTATTTATCTACTTATAATGATTATATTCTAATTTTCTTCAATTTAGGAATTACCCCAGCAGTATACGCTAAAAAATAAAAATAACCAAATAATGTCTACGAAATGCCAATACCAAATTGCGCACTCAAAACCAACATGGCCATCAGCAGTAAAATGCTTATTTAGTTGTCTAAATAAGCATACAATTAGGAATATTGTACCAACTATAACATGTAAACCATGAAATCCAGTTGCCATATAAAAAGTTGAGCCATAAACACCATCGGATATAGTAAAGTTTGCTTCAAAATACTCGTATAGTTGTAAAGCAGTAAATATTATGCCTAAAAATATTGTAACAATTAAACCTTTCGTGCTATCAGATTGCTTATTTGCTAGTAGCGCATGGTGTGACCATGTAATACTTGACCCAGACAATAATAACAATATGGTGTTAACTAATGGTATACTCCAGCAGTTTATTGTTTGTATACCACTTGGTGGCCACTTTGCACCAATTTCAATTGACGGTGACAAACTTGAATGAAAAAAAGCCCAAAAAAAAGCAAAAAAAAACATTAATTCAGACAGTATAAATAAAAGCATTCCATATCTTAAGCCCTGCTTAACAATTTGAGTGTGAAACCCCTCATATAATCCTTCCCTTATAACATCTTTCCACCATAAATACATAGAGAATAAAACAACTAATACTCCAAAAACTAATATAAATAAACCATAAGTAAGATTATGCATGTATAAAGTTAATCCAACTAACATGATAAAAATGGAAAAACTTGTTACTATAGGCCAAGGGCTTGGGTTCACCAAATGAAATAAGTGGTATTTTTTAATTTTTATCATAATTATTTTGTATATAATTTACAGATTTTTTTACAAATAATTCAAAATCTTTTTTTAGTACATTTTGTTCTTCAGATTTAAAATCTTCTAAGCGTTGTAAAATGAAGCTATCTATGTTAGTTTCCGCTATATTTTTTTCGTACTTAAGTAAGTGATCATAATTACTTAAAATAATAGCCTTTAGAACGTTTATATTTTGTAATATGCTTTGCTGATTAATTAAGCTATAAATATTTGACTTTAGAAAATACTCGTTAGTTATAATCGCATTGTTAATAATATTAAATATCGATTGCTGTCTATTGTTGATGGCGTTGTTTATAGCACCTTGTGCTACTTTATAAAATAAATATATTATTAATATAAAATTGAATGCTACAATAATCTCTTCATCAAAAATGAAAATTTCCTTAGATATTAAAATTAGTATTATTAATGAGATAACGCTATAAGAAAGCAGATTTCTTTTTAAAGCTAGTAACATATTATACATATTATTAATTTTTTTTAGCATAATTTTTATTTATTTAAGAAATACACCCAATTTTTTAAAATAATGATATTCTTATTATTATTAAAGATATTATCAATTAAATTACCTAAATAGTAATCAAAATTTTCCTCGTTGAATAATTTTAGGTTTTTCTTTTTTTCAATCAAAGAAGTATTTAAGATATTTGAATTATTATTCTTTAATTCCAGGTATTTTTTTGTTTCAAAGGTTTCTTTTAAACATCCTGATAAAGATAAATCAATTTTTTTTTTTTTATTTTTTGCTTGTAAAGTAAGTTTTGCAAAATATAAATACAGAGTTTTTCTAATAAGAAAGATCCCTTTTATTTTTGGTAATACTATTATAGATAACCATAAATAAAATGTTATAAATGTAAAAAAAAACCAAAATACTTGGCTTAAAAACGTACTAGTATCTAATTGTGGCATATACTTTATATGGAGAAAGTAAGATTCGAACTTACGTAGAAATAATTCAACAGTTTTACAGACTGTCGCTTTTAACCGCTCAGCCATTTCTCCTGGATAACATAATATAATAAGTTATAATCTTCTAATTTTTTTTTTTCTGCACCCATTAAAAATTATTATAACCTTTTCAGTTATACGCTTTGATTTTATTTTGGCTTTTTTTAATGTTTTTAAAATAGAAATTTTTTTCTTGTTTGAAGTGCCACTAACAACTATATTTATTTCAGGTTTAGAATATGTATTTAACTTTTTTATTAATTTTGCAGCATATTCAGCTAAACTTTCAATTGAATATAGTGTGCTTCTTTTAGCTTTTTTATATCCTAAAATACCAGTTGTTATTGAGAATATTATTGTTTGCACATCTGTAGTTTTCACAAGAGTGATAAATGCATTACTAATAGTTGTTTTTACATATAATGTATACAT